ATAATGTTAAAAGAAATCAGCCTACACCAACAAAATTCAAAATTCTAATAATAAAAATTGAGAACTGCCCCGAAAAACGAGTAGTAGTTAAAAATAAAGAGTAAGAAAATTTTAAATAGAACATTAATCTTAGCACCGCCCTTACCAACGGTAGTACTAGTCAAAGGTACGAGTTCCCCGCACTCATAGCTGAACAAATTACATTCAACTTAGCAACAAATATAAGAAATGGAGGAAGTCCCCTTATGGACATCACCCCTAAGGCACTACAAAACTTATCTCCTTGTCACAAATGCAGTAACACTAAACATAATACTACAAAGTATAGCCCAAGATACTCTCAAAGGCCGCCATACACAGAAGCTACAGCTAACCATCCTCCATGAGCCACCGACGATGCTCCTAACATAGCACGGATATTTGTTTGGTTATTCCCTAGCCTAGCACCAACCAAAGCTCTTGCACTTGCTAATACAAGAACTCAGACATTAAAACTAGGTATTAAAACATTGAACTCAGCTAAAAACGCTAAAGGTGCTACTTTTAGCGGTCCTAAAATAAAACAGCAAGACACTCACTCTAAACCAAAAATAACTCCGGTTACCCAAAAATGTCCAGGAAATAAAGCTAATTTTAAGCACACTCCTACTAGAAATAGTAGTGCATATAACAACCTAGCATCATATATTGTGTATAACACACAGCCGCCTATAAATATTATCCCACTAGCCAAAGCTTGAACGCAAAAGTACTTTAGGGCTGCTTCTTTACTGAAAGAAATTCCGCCTATAAATAATAGCGGGACCAGTCCTAAGAAGCCAACCTCTATTCCTGCTCAGCAAACAGGTCAAGTAGAAGCTGATACACTGATTAAAGGCCCAAAAATCAATATTAGAAAAAAAAATAAGTTCCTTGTAGCCACAAAGCAGCGGGAAATATCCCGTATAAGTCAACATCAATGACCCCCGCTCCGCCGGCGGCTGCTCAATAAAATTTAAATAGTTCTTCTCAACGGTTTTTTTCAGTTAATGCCACGTACACCATTTCATTTAGTAGAATTCAGTCCATGACCACTACTAGGATCTTTTGCTATTTTTTGTATGCCTGTAGGGTTAGTATTTGCAATTCGCGGAGGATCCGCTGCTCTTATAACGCTAGGAACGATTGCCACAGCAATTATCGCTATCTTATGATGACGTGATGTTACTCGAGAAGCTACATTCCAAGGTTTTCACGGAAGGTATGTTGCTAGTGGTTTAAAAATAGGAGTAGGGTTATTTATTGTTTCAGAAGTCTGCTTTTTCTTCGCCTTTTTCTGGGCATACTTTCATAGAAGATTGTCACCAACAATTGAGATTGGGGCTAATTGACCCCCAGTTGGTATTACAACACTTGAAACCTTCCAGGTCCCATTACTTAATACGTCCGTTTTACTCTTATCTGGAGTTAGTATTACCTGAGCACACCATAGCATTGAAGAGGGGTCCCACAAATCTGCTCTACAAGGATTAGCTTTAACCTTAGCTTTAGGTATCTATTTCTTAGTACTCCAATACGGTGAGTACATAGAAACAAGTTTCACAATAGCTGATAGTGTTTATGGGAGAGCTTTCTTCTTAGCTACGGGGTTCCACGGAACACATGTCGCAGTTGGGGCAACCTTCCTATCCGTCTGCTTATGCCGATTATATTTTTATCATTTTGATAAAAACCATCATGTTGGGTTTTTAGCTGCTGCCTGATACTGACATTTTGTTGATGTTGTCTGACTTTTCCTTTATATTAGCATCTACTGATGAGGCTCATAACCGAAGTAGCTTAAACAAAGCATTGATTTTGTAATTCAAAGATAGTATTCACTCTTCGGTAAGTAGCTTTCTACTTAAAAAAAAATTTGAGCTTTAGCCAATACTATTAATGGCGCTATATGTGCTACAAGGGACATTATTTCAAATCTCCGCAAACCATTAGCACTACAATTAAATGCACTAGCTGCTCCATGGTTAATTCTAGTGTATAAATATATATTGTAGGCAGCACTAAAAAATACTAACAAGCCTATTACTACAACTAAAGTTAAATGAACACTTCATAAACATGGTACAATTATTAACTCTCCTAATAAATTAAGAGTAGGCGGAGCTGCTATATTAATACAACAAAAAACAAATCAAAATAGTCCAAGCACTGGATATAAACTAAGAAATCCCCCTAAATAGGGTAAATTCCGAGAGTGGATCTTTTCATAGGTAAAATAAGCTAACCCAAACAACGCTGATGAGGATAGCCCATGAGCAAGCATTGTAATTGTAGCCCTAGTTACCCCTCACGAACGATCTAATATATACCCCGCTGCTACAATTCCTATATGCCCTACTGAAGAATAAGCTACTAAAGCCTTCATATCTACCTGGCGCAAACATATTAGAGTTGCTATTAAACCACCTCACATTCTTAAAGCAGTCAAAAAGTACACAAAACCTCCCCCGCCACCAAAAGAAAAACACTTATTTATCTGAAATAGCCCAAACCCTCCTAGCTTTAAAAGAATACCAGCCAAAATCATAGACCCAGCAAGTGGGGCTTCTACGTGCGCTTTAGGAAGCCATAAGTGAAATGAATACATTGGTAATTTTACTAAAAATGCAGCATAGCCAACTAGAACGAGAATACTACTACCAGCAAATGGTACTACCCTTATAATATTTACTCTACCAGACGCACAATCTCAACAACGGTAGATGAGCAGCACTAATAATGGTAAAGAAGCAGTAACAGTGTATACTATTATGTAGGTTCCGGCTTGTAGCCGTTCTGGTTGATACCCTCACCCAATAATTAATATTAAAGTCGGGATTAAAGATGCTTCAAAAAAAACATAAAAGACCAAAATATTGCCTGTAGAAAAAGCAATCGAGAGAATAACCCCTAACGACGCAATCCAAAATAAATACTTAAAACCCTTTTCTGATGGAGTTGATATGGTAGCTAAAAAACACAACAGTAAAGACAAAAAGACTATTAAACAACTAATATTTCCACCACTAAAAATATAATTACTGTAGAATGAAAATCTTTGATTGAGCAGTAATAACCTTCTTAAGGTAATGAGGCAGAACCCAGAAACGCTGGCCCCCCATACACCACAAATACAGCAAGCAACAGCACCACAAATAATAGAAATCATATAGAAGAGGAGGATAAACATTCCCCCCGATCAGAGTTAGCAGCTCCAATCTTATCCCCTAAATTTTTTGTTTATAAAAAGATTTTGAAAGTCTTTATTGGGAAATACTTTCCCGCTAAGTGTACTCACTTATTTGTTAAGTTTATGTCTTGCGTTTGCTGTTATTCTTTGTTTAATTTTACAAGCAGTTTATTTTTTTACCAGTTTCCCGCAGATCTCTAGCTCGGACGAAAAGTTAACCCCGTTTGAATGTGGGTTTGATCCGCTGAGTGCTAGACGAACTCCTTTTTCAACACGATTTTTTGTTTTAGTAGTACTATTTCTTATTTTTGATGTTGAAATTGCGCTACTATTCCCTGTTTTAACTATAATAGTTAATGGTAGGTCCCTTTTCTTAACTAGAAGCTTATTTATTTTTTTACTTATTTTATTAATTGGTTTATTCCATGAATGAAATGAGGGAGCAATTGACTGAGTAAGTTCTTATTTAGGGTAAGCTAAGTTAAAGCTACTGGGCTCATAACCCAGGAATGGTTCAGCCTCCTAGAAATCATTTTGCTCTAATGGAAAATTTACTTTCCCCTTACTATGGTATGGCAGCTCTGCGAAGACCAGCAAGAAATTTTGAACACTTTTAGCAATAAAAATTCAGTTACGGGATTTTGTGGGGCTTACTCAGGTGCCAGCAGCCGCGGTCACACCTGGTCACAAAGTAAATTATCATAGGTTCTTTAATACCATTTATAGGGAGATTTACTGGTGAAATATAAATTTCCTTTGTCCTTAACTTGGTAAATTTTAAGTAAACTCTAGTAGTAAACTAGGATTAGATACCCTACTATACATGAGCTCAAAATAACAACCTAAGCACTAAAATCACTGGATTAAAACTTAAAGGGCATGGCGGCCGCAAAAATTTTCAGGGGAACTTACCAGATAATAGATAACCCACAAGACACTCAACTTAACTTAATAGTTTGCATACCGCCGTTTTCAGGTCCCACTTGTGGTGGTGCCAAAAAGCTAAAAGCAAGAAGACAGGTCATGGCGCAGCCAATAGTTAAGACTTTAAGGTGAGTTACAATAAAATATTTATTCAGATTAAGAGTTAAACTTCTTTTGAAGATGGACTTGAAAGTAATCCTTATAAAGAAGAAGTATAAGTTGAATTAAGTTTTTTGTGGTGCACAAATCGCCCGTCACTCTCGTTGAAAAAGGAGATAAGTCGTAACACAGTAGAGGTAACGGAAGTTGTTTCTGGTTAAAGAGGTGTTACCACGTTACCTTTTCGAGGTAAAGTAGGACTTTCCCGATATGTCCCTTTAATAGCAATTTTGCTTGAGAAGCGAATAACTCGCGCTAAGTTTCGGCCTTAGTTTTGGGTGTGACCCCTCAAGTTAATGACAGCAGACTTATTTTCATCATTAGATGGGTGCCAGTCAATTTGATCTTGACTAACCCCTATCGTATTATCTTGTGTTTTTATTACTAACAGTGCTTGGCTTACCAGAAGTAGTTCAGTAAAAGTTTTATTTTTATCTGCTTTTACAGAAAGTAAAAAAAGCTTACTTCCACTACCGGTTTTTTCTTTTAGATTAATATTATTCCTAGTTAACTTAAACTTAATTGGGTTAGCTCCATTCGTTTATGGAGCAACAAGAGCCTTATGAGTAGCTAGGTCGCTAGCTCTAACTCTTTGGGGTATGTTAATTTTATCAGGATGGGTCCACAAGCCAAAGGAATCTGCTGCCCATCTTGCGCCAGCCGGTGCACCAGCCGCGCTAATCTCTTTTTTAGTCGTAGTAGAAACAATTAGTATTCTTATTCGTCCATTAACTTTAACAGTACGGTTAATTGCTAACATTAGTGCCGGCCATATTGTCTTATCTTTAGTAGCAAATTGTTTAACAAGAATGTCTCTATTTGGTGGAGCGGGAGTTCTTTTAGTTAGAGTTGGGTATACTTTGTTTGAAGTTTTTGTATGTTTTATTCAAGCCTATATTTTTACTTTACTAGTGGGTCTTTATGCCCAAGAGCATCCTTAATTTTTATTTAACTTAAATAGAAGCTTTTAATAGCACTTGACTGTTAATCAAGAGAAGCCGTTTAGGCCGTTTAAGTTGCCTCAATTAGCACCTACTCTTGGTTACTTGATTTTTTTCTTTATTTTAGCTGCTTTTGTTCTACTTGTTATCTCAAACAGTAAAACATTAACTCCACCAAGAACGCGAATTGTTAAAAGATCGCGAAATGGTCCACTTTTTTTTTGAAATGGCAGATAAATGCCTAGACTTTAAGCGTCTATCATGGTCACCGACCTTTCATTTCCTTCGGTGTTAGGCACAGGAAAATTTGAGTTTCCAGGAGGGGGCTCCCCAAGGAAAGCTTTTTACTAAAGTAGATCTGAAGCTCCACAGGCTCCCGGTTTGTTGGCTTTAACCTATAAAAAGAGGCTCATAATGAGACTTTTTGCTTGGAAGGCAAATGTACATACTATACTAACTAAAAACAGAGCCAGGAGATCCATTTTCGGCTTTGAAGGCCAATGGTTTAACAGTTAACCTATAGCTCTGGGGGTAGTCCCCGTGAAAAGATTTACAATCTATCGCCTATCTCGGCCACCAAAATAATTTTAGGCTAAAAAATCTTTTACCCTAACTGCCTCAACTACAATAGGCATAAAAGAATGGTTGGCCCCGCAGATTTCTGAGCACTGACCGTAGTATACGCCTGGCTTCTCAACAAATATTCCTATAGAATTTAATCGCCCTGGTACTGCATCCATCTTAACTCCTACTCTAGGTAAGGCTCAAGCATGTAAAACATCAGCAGAAGTTGTAATAACAGTTGTATTTATATTGTAGGGCACAGTAGCTCGATTGTCAACTTCCAGTAAACGGTAATCGCCTGTATTTAAATCTGGCTCTTGAATTATGTAAGAGTCGAAGGACTCTACCCCAATAGAAGGGATTTCATAGCTTCAGTACCACTGATGTCCTGTACTTTTTAATACAATACCATTACTCCTAGACTCATCAAGCAAGTAGAGGAGCCGAAGGCTAGGCAAAGCCAGTCAAATTAATAACAGGGCTGGCACGACTGTTCAAATTGTCTCTAACTGCTGAGCTTCGTGTATAGTGCGAGTAGAAAACTTATTAAAAAGGAGCTTCAACCCAATCAGTGCAACAAAAGAGAAAATACCAATTAACAGAACTATGGCGTGATCATGAAATAACAACATCTCCGCTTGAATCGGAGAAGCAGGATCTATTAAATTTAACTGTCCTCAAACACTCATACAAACAAAAGGGTGAACCTATCCCAGCATCTTCAGTGCTGTGCTTTATTTAAGCTATCTGTTTAATTAATTAATTAAAAGTGGGGCTGAGCCGTCTCCAAGTTTGCAAGTTGGAATTTTTAATAAACTACCACTTATATCGGAGCTTAACCTCCATCGACGGCTTGACAAGCCGAAATTTTAACTTAAACTAGATAAAAATAGAACTTTCTTCCACAGAGCCGGCGTTGAAATTAAAACCACAATAAGTGTAAAGTAAAGGACCGTAGATGGCCCTGCTAATGTTAAGTATGGCTCTTCAATTGGACAAGCACCCAACCATGTTAAAAGAATAAAAATTAGAATAAAAATTCAATATAGCACTTGGTATGGTGGTGTAAAAGCAGCTGGTACTGCAGCCTTAGAGACTGCTAAAGGAAAAAAATATAAAATAACAACAGATATTGCTAAGGCAACTACACCCCCTAACTTGGAAGGAATAGATCGTAAGATAGCATAGGCAAATAAGAAATATCACTCAGGCTGAATATGAACTGGCGTAACTATAGGGTTGGCACAAATAAAATTTTCAGGATCTGTTAAAAGTGTAGGGTAAAATAAAGCAATTAAAGCTAATATCATAAATAAAACTAAAAACCCAACAAGATCTTTTCAAGAAAAATATGGATGAAACGGAATTTTTCTAACGTGATTAAGATTTCCTAAAGGGTTTGTAGACCCTTTTTCGTGTAAAAAAAGAACATGTAAACCAGAAAGTCCTCCAATTAAGAAAGGTAAAATGAAATGTAAAGAAAAAAATCGATTGAGAGTTGATTGACCTACGGAGAACCCTCCTCAAACTCACTCAACAACCGATGGCCCCAGGTACGGGATTGCTGATAAAAGGTTGGTAATAACAGTAGCTCCCCAGAACGATATTTGACCTCAAGGAAGAACGTATCCTAAGAAAGCGGTTCCTATTCTCACAAGGAGAATAGTCACACCTACTATTCATGTGCGCGGCTGCGAAATGTAACTTTGATAGTAAAGCCCTCGACCAATATGAAGATATATAAATAAAAAGAAGAAAGAAGCACCATTTGCATGGATTGATCGAAAAAGTCAACCACCAGGTGTGTCCCGTATAATGTGGATAACAGAGTTAAACGTGTTAACTAAATCCGCAGTATAGTGTATCGACAGAAACAGTCCGGTGACAATTTGAATTCCTAAAAGAATACCTAAAATAGATCCAGCATTTCACCAAATAGAGATTCTAGCAGGAGTAGGTAGCCCAGCTATGCTTTCAACAGGACGAATTTTTTGCAAATATTTATTACTTACCAGCCAGCGGATCTTATAGCGTTAATTAAATCTACTCCACGTAATCGCAGAAGTCTGATCAACAAAGATAGCCCAAAAGCAGCTTCGCAGGCAGCAAAAACTAAAAGTATTAAAAATAAATGACTAGAAAAACTATATAATAGTCTCAAAGAGTAAAAAAACACTAAGACACTAAGTATAACTGCCTCCAAACAAACTAATAAACTTAGAATATGGTACCGTTGCCGAGAAAAAGTTCATACAAAAAATAACAATAACACAGTTGAAACGTAAACTAAAATCATTTTAAATTAAAAAACTTCCGAGAATTAGTATTAAAACACACAAAGAAAAGGGCAAAAAAGATTTTCAACAAAGTATTATTAAAAGATCATACCGATGACGAGGGTACGCTCCACGAGCAAAAAGAAACATACAACTGACTACAAGAGTAGTAAAAGTAAGTAAGATAGCAGAACTAGTTAAGAAAAACCAAACACTAGTAGCTAGTGATATAAATAGAATCCTGGCATACTCAGCCAGAAAAAGAAGAGCAAAAGGCCCACCACCAAATTCAATATTGAAGCCAGATACAAGTTCTGACTCCCCCTCAGCAAAGTCAAATGGGGCCCGATTTGTTTCAGCTAATCTGCTAGCGAACCACACTACTATTGATGGAAAAAATAAAAATAGCACAGGAAACCCTGCATAAGCAGTGTCCCAACTTGTAGTAATTAGTATTATGGCTGGGAAAAGTAAAATTAAAATTATTCTTACTTCATATGAGATAGTCTGTGCAGCTGCTCGTAGCGCTCCTAAAAACGCATACTTAGAATTAGAAGACCAGCCAGCTAGTATAGTACCATAAACATTTAACGCCGAAATGCAAAAAAATAAAAGTAAACCTCAAGAAACAATTTTATATGAAAATTCTCTAGGGCATAAATGTCAAAGGCTTAGCCCTAAAGTTAATCTTAACACAGGAGCTAAGAAAAACAAAAACTGATTACTACCATGGGGAGATACTCCCTCTTTAATAAATAATTTAAGAGCGTCCGCTAAGGGCTGGATAATCCCTCATAAAGCTACTTTATTAGGACCTTTCCGAATTTGAACACCACCTAAAATTTTCCGCTCCAAAAGAGTAAAAAAAGCCACAGCCAATAAAACGCATAATGAAGTCACAATTCTAGAACACAGATGAGTAAACAATAATTAGAACTAATAAAGAAACTAGCCTGCGAGTTAGTGTGGCCTGTGAGTTAGGTCACATAAAAATAACACTGAGTTGCTTACTTAAGGTCAGTACATAGTTTAATTTAATAGACCCCGGCTCAATTCACCCATAGTCTAACGCTCTCAGATTTCGGCAAAATGGAGATAGTACTTTGCCGCTTAAAGAAAAAGCCGGGGTTAGAAAAAAAAGAGTTGACAATAAGAAAGATCGTCGAGTCCCAATAACAATTAAACCTAAGAAAATCCCTATCATTGTTACAAAATTAATTAAACCACCTAATATTTGAGGAAGTAGGACCACTTCTATATTAGAAATATCAATAGACGCTAACAATTTACCGCCTATTAACCCACCTAGACCAAGAACTACTATTGGTAAGTAAACTAAGAAAGATTCTGGGAGAGACAGTCCACTTATCCCGGGCTTACTTCAAACTAGAGCTTTTAATCTTCGTGCAACATACTTTGCAGTTATTATAGTCGCTACAAGCATTAAAAAGATCGAGAATAAGTTAACACCTGACTTAAACATAACTTCTAGGATCAAATGCTTTGAGTAAAACGCACTTAAAAACGGTGCCCCTACTAAACACAAACTAGACACATTAAACAGCACAACCGTTAGTGGTATACAAAGTCCAATTCTTCCTAATAGCCGAATGTCTTGAGCCCCAAAACTAGCAAGCAGAATGGCCCCAGCGGCTAAAAATAACAAAGCTTTAAATAACGCATGAGTGTATAGATGAAATAAAGCCAAAGTAGCTGAGCCTAACCCTAAACTAAAAACTATAACACCTAACTGACTTAGTGTAGATAGCGCAATAATTTTTTTAATATCGTTTTCAAAAGTAGCTGCCCATCCTCCTAATAAACACGTTACAGCACCACAAAGAAGTAGTAAAGATGTGACACTATCCCTTAGAGGTATATTATATCTTAACCGGATAATTAAAAAAATTCCAGCAGTTACCAGTGTTGAGGAGTGTACAAGAGCACTAACTGGAGTTGGGGCGGCCATAGCAGCTGGTAATCAAGAACTAAATGGAAATTGGGCCCTTTTAGTTAGAGCTGCTACTCTCAAAAGTAAAATTAATACTCCTATAGTAGGCCATAGCGACGCAAAACTAAATTGGCCTTGTAACACAAATAAAAATATACTACTGACAATTAGTGAGTCCCCAATCCGATTGGCCATCAAAGTTTGAAACCCAGCACTTAAAGACTCAAATCTTTGGTAGTAAATAATCAAGGCAAAAGAAGTAATTCCTAGCCCATCCCATCCTAATAATAAGAAGAAAACAGAACCAGAAAAAATTAACAACCTTATAGAAATCACAAAAGCGGCCAAAATTCAAATAAAACGATAGAAAAAAATATCTTCTTCTATGTACTTACAAGCAAAAGTAAAAACACAAGCAGAAATTAGTGTGACAACAGCTCCGAACCTTAAGCTTACTTTATCTAGAATAACTATAAATGAAAATCTCATTCTAGATACATTAAACAGCTCAAACTCTAAGATTAGTGTTTTATCCCCTACTAAGAAGAAGTAGTATAGACATCTAAAGCTAAAGCATAGCCCTCCTAGTAACACTGGAAGTCGAAGTTTACTTACGAGACTCAATAGCTAACCTTCCACCCCCGGACACAATACGAGCAACTGCAAGAAAAGCAGCCAACAAAATAACTACTAGCCTAACAAACAAGAATAACGATAAATCCCCACCTGCTTCGTATAGGGACCCTCCTAACACTCGTTTTGGCAGTCTACTAGGCATAAATAGTCCAGCTAGTGCTGCCAGCCCTACAACAAAAAAAGTAAGAGACGGGCTTAACACAAATGGGAAATTTCTTCTTACCATACAAACATAAATAAATAATACCAGCAAACCGCCAATATAAACAAGAAACAGGACATAACCATACCACCTTCTAGAGAAAATTGCTATTAGTCTTACTAGGCAAAAACTTGTGGCAATTAATGCACCCCCTATTCTCAAGGGCCTACCTGTAATTGGAAATATAGCCATTAAGCATAGTACAAAAAATGAGAAAAAATACCCCAATTCAAAAATGAGTTACCTCATCTTCTAACTTCCAAAGTTAGCGTTTTCCTAAACTGTTTTTGATATAGTTAGTACGTGGAGTTGAGCATTAGCCTCTAATTGGCTGCAAACCAATCCTTCTATATAAAGTACATCTCCGACTAACCTGATGGTTATGAGCTGATCCTAAATCAACGGCATTTATCTGCCAAGCCAATATATAAATATTATAATGCTTCGGTCCTTTCGTACTAGAAACACCACTAAAAAGATAGAATCTGACCTGGCTTGCGCCGGTCTGAACTCAGATCATGTAGGGGAATGAGGTTCGAACAGAACCTGCTCTTGCGACTGCTAGCCGTAAAGTCCCTAGTCCAACATCGAGGTCACAAACTTATACTAAATTATGCTGTTATCCCTAAGGTAGTTTCTTGTTTCTTTATATATACGTCTTCTAAAAACTAAACAGGAGGGTTATAATATCTGTCTCCTTGCCGCCCCAGCAAAAACTTCCTATACACACGTAAGGCTTAGTAAAAACTCTTAGGGTCTTCTCGTCTTTTTTCTTCCAGGAGGGCGGCCTGATTTCCCCCCCCTAAGTAGTTAAATTAATTTAATAGAGACAGTCAGTCCCCGAAAACCCCTTCATTCTCGACTCCATTTAAAAGCCAACTGATTACGCTACCTTAGCACAGTCAAAGTACTGCGGCCGTTTAACACTTTATCACTGGGCAGGGCTCACCTAAAATCAACTTCCTTCAGGCTATGTTTTTGGTAAACAGGCGAGAACATTATTTGCCGAGTTCCTTTACCAAAATTAAAAACTATACTAATTTCAACATTATTAAATAAAACTTTAACTCGTTTCACAAGCTTAATACATAAAACGTCAGATTTAATCAGTGTATAATGATAGTTTAATATTAACAATAAAGGATATTAACCATGAAAATCAATTAACCAACTTTAATTCTGTTCTAAAGAAATCTCATCACTTCTTTAATGTCATGTGTACTAAATACATTTCTTAAGCATCCAGATATCCTAGGAATTGTAGACCTTTCACCCCTAAATTAACTTTTCACCTTAGTAATGCCACACTAAGTGTCTCCTCTAAAATTAAAAACAATTTAGATCTTCCTAACTCGGGAACGTGAATACTCAAGAGAATATAGTTGAACCATTATGCAAAAGGTAAGTAAACCCAGAAAATTTTATAATCCTACACATCTGATAAAATAATATCTTAAAACTATAAATAAGTTAAATTTAGGGCGCCAAAACTATGGTCCTTCTTAATGTAACTAAGATGTACAAAATACTTCACCCCATCTATTAAATTGGACTTACAGAAGTTTCGGTGCTTCTATGGAAGTCCGGCGGTAAGACAGTATCTCACTCTCGAGAAATTGCCGGAGCATCTGAAAATATTACCCTACGCTGCGTAATAAAGGCTTCTCAAACAATAAAAATAAACATCATCACACCAACAATAGAAAAAAGTGATCCAAATGAAGATACCTGATTTCACTGATAGTACGCATCCGGATAGTCTGAATATCGTCGAGGCATCCCGGCCAACCCTAAAAAGTGTTGAGGGAAGAACGTAATATTTACCGCGAAAAACATAATAATGAAATGAGCTTTAGCTCACCGCTCATGTAGCACTAGCCCAGTTATTACAGGAAACCAGTAAACCAGTCCAGCAAAAATAGCAAATACAGCCCCTATTGATAAAACATAATGGAAATGTGCTACAACATAGTAAGTATCATGGAGAACAATATCGAGAGAGGAATTAGATAGTACAATACCGGTTAAACCTCCTAAAGTAAATAAGAAAATAAATCCCAGCACCCAATACATAGCTGCTCTTAAATGACACCGACTTCCGTACAATGTCATAAGTCAACTAAATACCTTAATTCCTGTAGGAACAGCAATAACTATCGTTGCAGCTGTGAAGTAAGCACGTGTATCTACATCCATTCCAACTGTAAACATATGATGAGCTCAAACAATAAACCCCAAGATTCCAATAGACACTATAGCATAGATTATCCCTAAAGTCCCAAAAGCAGGCTTAGAAGTAAAATTCCCAAGAATATGTGAAACTATTCCAAACCCTGGTAGAATTAAAATGTAAACTTCTGGATGTCCAAAGAATCAAAATAAATGCTGGTACAGGATAGGGTCTCCGCCCCCTGCCGGGTCAAAAAACCTAGTATTAAAATTACGATCAGTTAAAAGCATAGTAATAGCACCGGCTAACACAGGCAGTGATAGGAGGAGCAAAAATACGGTAACTAAAATAGACCAAACAAATAAATTAACACGTTCTATAGTTATCCCAGGTGATCGTATGTTAAAAATGGTAGTAATAAAATTAATAGCACCAAGAATAGAAGACATCCCTGCTAAGTGTAAAGAGAAAATAACTAGATCAACAGAAGCTCCAGCATGTGCTGTCGGACCGCTAAGAGGTGGGTAAACTGTTCATCCAGTCCCAGCTCCCCCTTCTACTAAACTAGACACAATTAATAAAATAAAAGAAGGTGGTAAAAGTCAAAAACTTATATTATTTATTCGAGGAAACCTTATATCGGGAGCACCAATTAGCAATGGTACCATCCAATTACCAAATCCTCCAATTATCAAAGGTATTACTATAAAGAAAATTATAACAAACGCATGAGCCGTGACAATAACATTGTAAAAATGATCGTCTAATAGAACTCCCGCTGTCCCTAACTCAAAACGAATTAGTAAAGATAGACCGGTCCCAACTAGCCCACATCAAACACCAAAAATTATATATAAAGTACCAATATCTTTGTGATTTGTCGAAAATAATCAACGCAAAAGGGGTTTAATCCCGTACTAAGATTAAAAATCTACTGCCTATACTCTCGGCCACTTAAAA